GAACGGGAATCCTCGACTCCAGGCCCCCGGAACTTACTAAGTAACCAATTAATGGTCATCACATAAGTTCCATGACACACGAGAAGTATACAGAAAAAAATCTCTTTGTCTTATGTACCACATTATGAATAGGATCCAATTTGATTACCTCCTCCGCTAACAGTATGAAGAGAATTGATTTTCTTTCTTTTGAATAGACAAGAATACTAATTTGCAGAGAGAAGAAAAAAAAAGAGAGAGATATAAGAAAAAAAAGAGAGAGAGAGAAGAAAGCGAAGAGGTAGAATCCATTTGGATCTTTACAAATCGTCAGAATGGTCCCTCTCTTTTTTCTCTTTTTCTTTTCTTCCCGTGCTTTCTTTCTCTTCTCTCTTTCCCGTAGCTTTCTCTCGGCTTCTTCAATCACCTTATCTTCATCTTTATAGTTCAAATTCTTTCGATTTCTCCATAGCCAAATCCACCATCGGAGCTTGCGGCGTACGTGGTCCACTACATAGAGAAAGAGAGAAGCTGCCATCGGGCCCTCCGGTCCGGGATCCCTCTTTCTGAGAATTCACCGAGCGTATTTCGCGTCCCAGATTTCCTTCAGCGATTTCGCATCCAGCGCTCCCTTCCACCGAAGGAGCTCGTACTGCTCCCGTATCACTCGGTCCAACGTTTTTTGTGGCTCCGAGACCTTTGGGGTCGGGGTTATTTCCTTACGCCTGAACCGTGCAAACCACTTACGAGGCTCTCTTTTTTCTACCTCGAGCCCGTCCTTCTCGTTGGGCAACGTCGAAGACTGCGAAGCGGGCGGGACGTAGTAGACAACTCGAGAGCGGGAAAGCGCCCGGATGCGCATTAGGGCGAACCCTACACAAACCAAGACGGCCCCGGTCCCAACGAGATTCGAGATGCAAAAGAGATTATCTGGTTCATCCATTTCGAGCCGACGCCGGTAATCTCGTGAGTAGAGGTATAAAACCAAAACCCACAGGACTATCCAAAGAACCGAAGGGATGGAAGGATACTTTTTGCAAAGGTCCATCCCTTTTTGGATTACGATGGCTGGTGGTATCACCAAATATTTCACGAACGCGTCGATGGTGAGTGAAGTGGTGATCCCTAAGACAAGGAAGCCATCAGATATCGCCTTCCATAATGCGCCAGGCAGCTTTATTGATGCGCTCCAAGTAGTCTTTGTCGCGATCCATAAAACCCGGCAACAATAGACCATCAACACTAAACCGAAGTCTGTGATTGCGGTTTTATAATATCTGCCAGCGCCCCAGCGTTGGTATGCGGCGATTCCCTCTGCCTCACGCTCAAAAAGCGCGATCAACCCCCCCAGGAAGGGGCTGTATTTAGCATGGACAACACTCTGCGTTTGCTGAGACAAGACGTTCTTCAGCAGAGTCTGCAAGCAATACTCCACGCCATTCAGCAAATGGATTGGGAGTTTCCATTCAAGGAAGATGCCTAAAGAAAACCAGATTAAGAAAGAGAATTGCGACCGGGTAACTTCTCGAGTGAAATCGGTTCTTTAAACCCGCCCGCTTTTAGGTTCTCCCATACCTTAATGCATGTCACTACGGTGACTACAAGAAGAACCGTTGGCGAAGCGAATACCCAGATACTGGGGTATCTAATCAGTAGCTTTTCATACCGGAAATTGACCGGATAGACCTTTTTGCGAGCCAATTCCAATAGAAATGGAGCCCCTTGAACAAGGGCCTCTTTCACTTTCATGTCTACTCTTCCCTCCTCTTCGAAAATAGAATAAAATGGGTATGATTTGGAATAATATATTGGATTCAATACGCGTGTTCTTTAGTACATTACCAGCAGACAGTTATGGATTCTTTTGCGATTGAGATGGATGGATCTGTGTGTCTATATAGATTAGATTCTGTTCATGGATTAACGAAGCAGTTCTTCCAAGACCCCCGCCTTCTTTGAAATATCATGAACAGTTCCGGTCGGTTGAGCGCCTTGTTGAAGAAAAGAGAGAATAGTAGGAACATTTAAATGGGTTTGATTGTTTATCGGATCATAAAAACCCACCTTTTGAAGAGCCCTTCCCTCTCTTCGGGCTCGCACATCAATTGCAACGATTCGATAAAAGGCGCGTTGCTTCCGCCCGCATCGTTTCAAACGCAGTTTTATCATAACATTCCTCTAGTTCGGGGCCACTTTGGAATTGATTCCATTAGGGAATCATGAATAATCATGGGTTTGCTTAAGTTCATAGTCTCGTAAACCGAAACAGAGGCATTTAGCCCTAGAAAATGCAGTGGATTCCCTAGAGCTCCCCGTTAATAAAGACGAGAGGTTTCGCTCTTAATCAAAGAGCAAAAAACCATGCCTTTATGAACCGGGCCTCGTATGCAAAAAAATTGAAAACCTTCTTAAAAACAGGGACATATTTCGAATAGAAAGCACTCCGCACATCTAGAGGCAGAGTGTATTTACAAATATTCTTTATGCAAAAGTCCAACCCATGCAGGAAGTCGGTTGGAGCCTTCGAGGTAAGAACGAACCCCAAAGCTGCCCAAAAGACCAGGAACCCTATGTGGTAGATTGCTGCCTGATCTAGCGCAGGGCGGTCTTTAGTACTGGTCATTTTTCGCCAATACAAAAGGTGAAGGCAGTTGAGAAGAGTTGGAATCATTATTAGAAGTGGGCAGGTGAATAAAACGTAGACACTGCCCGTTCCCTTCATAATTGCTTGATAGTCAACCCTGATCAAGGCCTTTTTCGCTACTATCAAATGCACCGTGACTTTCCAAACTTCTACAACGATTTTTGTGACTGTGCCCGAAATGCGTTGCCCCAGGCGGATATCCATAAAAATCTCTATGGGTTTTTGAAAGAGGAGGACGATAATAGATTTTCTTTCTTGTGGATACACAAGAATCGGATTGTGAGGGTTAATAATATAGAAATACGGATCAAATACCTCGTCGGCTAACAAAACCTCGCGGTTTCCTCCGCGTTTTATGAGGATCAGAAAAGCGAGAAAATATACGATTGTTATTAAATAATATAAAACCACGGATCAAAAAAGATTTTCCTAACGAAATCGATTTCAGCGCCGCCGAAGAAGCCTGCGCTTTCCATACATTCTGTCTAATTTTTCGTTTTGAGCTCGATCGTCTTTTCTTTGGCAAAGCCATGTCTACTCTTCCCTCCGCTTCTAAAAAGCTTAGAATAAAATGGGTATGATTTGGAATAATATATTGGATTCAATACGCGTGTTCTTTAGTACATTACCAGCAGACAGTTATGGATTCTTTTGCGATTGAGATGGATGGATCTGTGTGTCTATATAGATTAGATTCTGTTCATGGATTAACGAAAATGGGCAAAAGCTCGATTTGCCTCGGCCATCTTATGCGTTTCCTCCTTTTTGCGTATCGCTCCGCCTTTCCCCTTGATCGCATCCTGTAATTCCGCGCTTAATTTGGAAGCCATCGTTCGACCCGAGCGTTTTCGAGCGCAACTTATCAACCAACGTATCGCCAAAACTTTTGCCTTTTGATTTGCAACTTCAACAGGAACTTGATAAGCCGACCCCCTCTTACGTCGTGTTTTTACTGCGATTTTTGGCTTGACTTTATTTACTGCTTGACGTAAAAGAGAGATGGCTTTTTTTTTTTGCCTTGTTGCTATCGTTTTCATGGCTCGATAGACAATTTGATAAGCTAATGTTTTCTTTCCATCTTTCAGAATGCGGTTAATGAAGAGGGTAGTGAATCGATTCTTATAAAGGGGGTCGGGGTTTACAGCCCTTTCTGCTGCAGGACCGCGTCGTGACATGAGCGTGAAAGGGAGAAGATGTTTTCTTTAATATATAAATAAGGGCTCAAATGCTTTTTTTTGGCTTTTTCACACCGTATTTCGAGCGCCCTTGTTGGCGACCCTTTACTCCCGCAGCATCGAGTGTTCCTCGAACAATGCGATACTTGACCCCCGGAAGGTCCTGCGCTCTTCCCCCTCTTACCAAGACTACGGAGTGCTCTTGCAGATTATGGTCGATACCAGGTATAAAGGCAGTGACTTCAAATCCAGAGGTTAATCGCACCCGGGCCACTTTCCGTAAGGCCGAGTTTGGTTTTTTCGGGTTGATCGTGGAAAAGTTGACAGAGAAGTCACCCTTACCTGCCACTCTACAGAACCATACATGAAATTTTCACTTCATATGGCTCCCCGTTCAACTCTTTCGAAGTGATTGGGTCCTTGTCCCTCCTTCGAGAATCTCCTCCCTTCTTCGACCCCATCCCGAAGAGAAACTAGGACCCTCGCGTTTTCCTGTTTCCATCGCAGACTTTCCCTTTTTGATTGAGGGTGATTCTGTTTCCCAAACATCTGCGGATCGAATTCCGATCCTCTAATAGAATAAGAACAAGAGATCATTCTCGATGCCCCTTGCCCCGCATTTTTCGAGAATCCGTGAGATTCATAGTTGCATTATTTATAGCTTCCTTCCTCGTAGACAAAGGGGACTCGGAAAAGATCTCCTTCCAATTTGAATTTCTTCGGAAGGATTTGCTTCTTTCTAAGGATCCCTCTCTTTTCTTTCTTTTTTGTTCCCTTGCATGATTCCTGAAGTCCCGTCTCTATCAATTGCTATGAGTCCCGATCCTTCCGAAGCAAAATGGGGTCCCAAATGAACGGGTTAGTGTGAGCTTATCCATGCGGTTACGCGCTCTTCGAATAGGAATCCCACTTTCGATCCTGGCTTTCGTGCTTTGTTCGTTCTCCGAGATCCTTTCGAGGACCTATGGTGGTATCTTTCTAAAATACGATCGATTGTGTGTATGTAGATAGGGGAAAGTTTAGGGAAGGGTCCGTTCTTTATCTATTCGATTAGTATTCGATTACTTAGGGATCCCTGCCCAGGGAGTCCTTTCTTCCGACACCTCGGGCACGCTCCCGAAATGAGTAAGAGTCGTTTGTTTATGCCCACGCGCCCATACCACAAGCCCCTTATCCATTCTCCATAGAAAAAGCCAGATTGACTTTAGGGATACGAACTCCACCACGTCACGGTGACACTCGATCCCTGAGTCAGACCCCTTCCCTGCCCCCATCAATGAAGTAGAACTGACTAGGTAATCCTAAGACAGAGGCGCGAGAAACTCAACGAACCTCTCCGCTCTTCTTGAACAAATGAAAGACAGGCCTTCTTGTCCAATGGGAGCAATACTTGCAATCCCAATCCATAAACAAACACCAACATTTCGATCCCTTAAAACAAGACGATCGCTAAACGCAATAACTTAGGAGAATTGATATGACTGCCATGGATGGGCCAAGACTAAACAAATGAATATCCCCACCCAGGGAAGAATATTCTCTTTGAAAAGGAGTTTTGTTCCATCTGCTAGAGCTTGAAGCATTCCCCAAAGAATGCCGTATTCAGGCCCAATACGTTATAACCCATAAGGATATCTCTATATGAATATCATGAGGTCCTTTCTTATAACTTTATTAGCTACAACAAAAGACCCCGAATTGAAAAGAAAAGATTCAAAAGAAAAGATCTCTAATTGAAAAGAAGGTCTCAAAGGGAGTCCCCCCTTGACTCTTGAATATCCAAAACATTTCTTAATTCAAAATAACGGGTTGGATTTTTTTTTGACAAATAACATAGCAGACGCTCGCGTTTCGTCAAAAGTTTATGTAGACCACGCTCCGATAAAAAGTCGGTTTTATGCAATTCCAAATGGGACGCAATTTTGTTAATTTTTGTCGTAAACGAAAATACTTGAAATTCAATGGAACCCCGACTATTCGTTTCTTTTTTTTCTTTTGATACCATTCAAACTAGTGGACTTTGAAACAGTATGAAGAGAATAGATTTTCTTTCTTTTGGATAGACAAGAAAGCCAAGATAGAGAGAGAAGAAAGCGAAGGGGTAGAATCCATTTGGATCTTTACAAATGGTACCTCTCTTTTTTTGCTCTCTTTTCCTTGGTCCGGGACCCCTCTTATCATGGAGCGTAGGGGTCTTCGCCGCGTTTAACCCGTTCCTTGAAGATTTTTGCATCGAGGGCTCCCTTCCACCGACGGCGATCATACATCTCTCGTATGACTTCGTCCAATGGTTTTGGTGTCTGCGAGACCTCTGGGGGCGGGGGCGAAGTTGGGGTGATTTCCTTACGCCTGAACCGTGGAAGCCACTTGCGCGGCTCTCGTTTTTCTACCTCTAGCTCGTCCTTCTCGTTCGTCAAGGTAGTAGAATACCCCGAAACTGGCGGAGTATAGCGTACACCCCGAGAAAGATTCTGCATGCAGATTATAAAATACCACGCAAAAAGGAGAAAAAACCCTGCAAAAAGGAAGACGCCCAGGGTTTCAATCAGATTCGAAATGGAAAAGGGATCATACGCTTCATCCTTTTCGAGCCGACGTCGTAAATATCGTGAATAGACGTCTAAAACAAAAATCCAAAGCACTATCCAAAGAACCCCAATGAGGAAAGGAAGAACTATACAAAGAACCGGAGGGATTGAAGGATACCTTTTCGAAAGGTCCATTCCTTTTTGGATTTCCCTTGCGGCCGGTATCACTAACAATTTCACCCACGAGTCGACGGTGAGTGAAGTTGCGAGAGCAAGGTTGTTCCAAAGCATGATGGGGACCTCTATGATTAGTATTTCACTAATGCGCGCGCTAACGCGGAATAGAGATACTATCGTCACGAGGACGAGGTCCCTTAAACGAATGATACGCCCTGCCTCAATCCCTTTTGACTCCCTTTCGAAAAATGCTAGCAAGGCATTAAAAAAGGGGCGGCATGTTTCTTTGCAAAAACAATGCATCTCTTTCGATAAAACCCGTTGAAGTATAAAATTACTGCAATAGCTTACCGATGTGAGAAAATGGATTGGGAGTCTCCATAGAAGTATCAACCCTAAGCAGACCCATCCTGTAGCAAAATACATGTGGTATATTGCTGAGGCATCGAATTCCTCCCTACCTTCCTCATTTGCATTTTTGCACCATCGATAGTAGTGATAACAAATGAGGACTGTGGGCAAAAGGACAACAAATGGGGACGTTATAAGAACGTAAACACTCCCGCTTTTGGTTAGAATTGTTTCATAGCGTAGCGTTATGAAAATGAGCCAATCCCTTCCGCTTTTTAGAAGCGTGTACCTTCTCGTGACAATCCATCCCCATAAGGATGGGGATACCCTTTTTCCAAACTCTACTACAAGGGAGAATACTTTCTCGATTTCAGGTCTCATAGTAAATACTAAGCTCCGGCTATTCGCCGTTACAAAAAATACAGAAATTGTTAATGATACAAGCAATTAACCATCCTAGGCAAACCTAGGGGATGCAACTCCCTAGATGAGCCGTTGTCAAAGTTCTTTCTCCCTAGATGAGCCGTTGTCAAAGTTCTTTCTCCCCATAGGAACCAGCACTTTCCTCTCCAAAAAGGATTCGAACCCTCGCTCTTTTGGTCGCTTAATCAAAATACATAGGTAGAGCGGGTAGCGGGAATCGAAC